GAAAAACGAAGACTAAATCTTGAGTTTAGTGGAAAAAGCCCTTTATCGGATTTGAACCGATGACTTACGCCTTACCATGGTGTTACTCTACCGCTGAGTTAAAAGGGCCCGTTTTATTCAATTCATGAATTTTCCATTATGAGTCTAATGCATATATGTCTGTATATGCATATATGTCTGCATATATGTATATATGTACATATCATATATGCATAGGGGTTCATACAAGAACCATCAAATAAAAAAATTCTATGGAATCATAACATAAAAGTGGGAAAGACTCTTCGGATCTAGTCATACCATTAGATTCTATTGACAATTCCAAAAAACTGTTCATAGTATGATAATACTATGATGATGATTATCATAGTATGATGACGGTCGGGTGGATATGCCCCTATCGTCTAGTGGTTCAGGACATCTCTCTTTCAAGGAGGCAGCGGGGATTCGACTTCCCCTGGGGGTAGGGAGGAAGTTGATCGTAGATTATCAATAAATCTAGAATTAATTCTTCCTGGGTCGATGCCCGAGCGGTTAATGGGGACGGACTGTAAATTCGTTGACGATATGTCTACGCTGGTTCAAATCCAGCTCGGCCCAATAATTCGTTGCTCCATGAATATGAAATAACCAATTTGTCCTCCAGAAACAGAAATGCCTGATCCGTAGAAATGAAGAGAAAGAGTCAATTTTTTCTCTATCCATGTTTTTCTCATTCGTTCTGATTTTTCTAACGATCTAGATTAATGATACTTAATTAAGATTAAGTATCATAAAAATCAAAATAGTTCTTTTTCTCATTGAAAAATTGATTATCCATTTTTTGGCAATAAAATAACCACTCGTTACTAGTAATCCGTGTCGCTCTCACTATATTCCATATCCATGTGGATATTCAGTATATCATTCCTGTTTCTGTTACAACACAACGAATAGAATGTTCTTATAAAACTAGTAAGAATATGTATGCCATACACCTTGCTGGGATTGTAGTTCAATCGGTCAGAGCACCGCCCTGTCAAGGCGGAAGCTGCGGGTTCGAGCCCCGTCAGTCCCGAACTAGGATCCGATGAATTGATAAATTCATCTCTCCATTTTCTGTGAAAGGGGGGACAGGTAGCAAGATCTAATCCCCAGCGGGGATCCTTATTTCTTTTGTTTTTCGTTTCGCATTTATCATCAGACAAGTACGGGAATTTCAATTTCTTTCACTAATACCGATTGATAAGGGGAGACATATATAAGTTGGTACAATCGGTGGCATTACTATATTCAGTATTTTAATAGATACCATACTCGTCTGACTTTCTTTTTCAATTGTTCAAGAACAATGAAATGAAATAGAGTTCCCCTATTTTTACCGGGAATACATACACAAATTGTATTCGTTTATTGTACGATACACAATGAACTTAATATAATTACCTCGACTTTGTTTGTGTATCCTCAATTACTAATTGGAAACAATCTATCTATTCTCATGCAAATTGCACACTGAAATTTTGATGTATGCGTTCTAGTCTCAATCCAAGAAAGAAGAAGAGATACTATACTAATAAAATAAAAGACCAAGCAACGCCCCTTTTTAGTAAATTTGTTGGAATATTTTAGTAAATTTGTTGGAATATTAGATCTTTTCCACTTAGCACCCGTCCTTTTTTCCATCTCACTTCTACTGTTTGGATCTGTGTGACCCATAGAATACCGGTCATATAATATCTCATAATTGTATGTATAAGTATAAGGAAAGAGAGTTGTATAAGGAATACAAAGACAGTAGGTTATGGAAAAGAAAAAAAAGTGGAAAAAAGAATGAAAAATTCAATGGAATTCCTGATCCAATAAAGAATCCCATTTCGGATTTAGTATGGATAAAATAAAAGATTTTCTTATGTTATACTATTCAATTCTCGACGATGAATCGATTTGATAGATCAGATATTGTTATTCATAATATTGATCCGATTCAGTATCATCAGAATTCAATTCATCCCATTGAATTGACAGGAGTAAAATTTCTTATCTCTATGGGATTAGATCCCGAGTTATTGCGAAGTAAAAAACAATGAGATTATGGAAGTCAATATTCTCGCATTTATTGCTACTGCACTGTTCATTCTAGTTCCTACTGCTTTTTTACTTATTATCTACGTAAAAACAGTCAGTCAAAATGATTAATTTAACTGAAACTTGGTTGGATTATTAGTTCTTATCAATGATTGAAGAAATAAAAGAAAGGGATTAAAACTCCAAGTTTTAAATGAAATGATTTAGCTGGAATCATAAGTATCTGAGATAGTGTGGTAGAAAGAACTATATATAATATAGTTCTTTCTACCGCACTAGATAGTATTGTATATTTTTATCATATAAATTTTTTATCATATAAATAGTATGATCATTAAATTTATTATCATATAAATAGTATGATCATTAAATAGTATGATCATATAAATTTTATCATATAAAGTTGTATACAGATATGGTTTTATATAGATATAGATCAATTTACAATATGTATATGTATTAGATGTACATCTAATACATATACATCGAAATAGCAGTCTAATTCTATTTCTTTTTTTTTCGCTACATCTACTTGTATGGGTTTCGATCAATCCAAAATAATCCAAGGCCAACTCTTCTAATTCCTGGGCTTCTTATAACTTATAACTTAATATATAGATTTATATTAATAATTAGTTTATTTTATATATATAATTAGATTTATATATAATATATAATATATATTTATTTATATATAATAAACTAAATATATATATATAAGTAAAAAATATATATATATATAAGTATAAGTCCCGAGATCCAAAAATCAATGGAGGAAAAATAGTATGGGTATGGGCATATATTAACTATATAAAAATAAAAATAAAATAAAAATAAAAGAAAACGAAACCAAGGAATCTTTTTTTTTTTTTTTTAGTTTCGCAAAACGATCAATTAAACGATTGATACAATTCGATCACTCAATCGATTATTCAATTAGTAGTACCCCTAGAGTCCACTTCTTCCCCATACTACGAGTGAGAGGGAAAATGTAAAGACTACCATTAAAGCAGCCCAAGTGAGACTTACTATATCCATGTGAATTATGTCTCCTATCTCCATGAAGGAATTATTTCATTATTGATTATTGATCAATAATCATAGTGGAATCAATGGTGCAGAGTCAAAAGAAAATAGGATTCTGACTTAAGGCTATTGATGAACTAATCCAATGAATCTACTCGTAACAAGTTCCTATATTATAAAATTTCTGGTAGAATCGGGAAGCATTAAGCACAAATACGATACACACACCTTTTATTTGGAAATATCAAAGGAATGCTCCTAATGGAACATGTAGAAATAGTAAGACCTATTGTTTGTTACCTTTCTTTCATAAGCAAAAGACGTCAAAATATACCATCAAGATAGATAACCATCTATCTGATACCTCTATTTTATTTGATCTAAGGCTTACGTCTTTCTTTCTGTGAAAGAATGGAATGGTAAGACACCACCACCATTATTACATACATTCTTTTTTTTGTAATCCCTACACGGGCAAAGAATTTTTTTTTTTCAACTTTTCTTTTTATTCTATAAATAAGAGCCGCCCAACCATGTTGATTGAATGTTTGAGTACTCAAAGCCTCTCGTGAGTCTGGATACAAAGTATCTTCAGTCCTTTCCACAACTTCTAAATTGATTTCCCATCAGCCTATTCTATTCAATCTAATTCCAGACAGAGTCAGTAGACACTATTTTAGTATTTAGTATAGGTAGTGTAAGATAATTAGGAAGTCTTGATAGTCTTTCGTATAATCTCTTCTTCAATCCTAGGAGCAAAAATGGAGTGTTCTTTAGGAACCTTTGGATACTAAGATTTCCAACCTCTTACTTTCGTAGTTCTGAATCCCAGAATTGACTCTCACTATTTACTCTCACTATTTATTTGATTCAATTGATATCATAAATCAAATAAATGTCCGGATCAATTATTAATAAGTAAGAGTTACTTCATACCTATTGGTACTGGTTTGGACCGGTACCCAGAACCCAGATTTTGAGAAAAAAAATTTACAGTTTTTTTTTTATAGAATTATGGATTCTAAAAATCAAGTATCGAATTCTAAAAATCAAGTATCGACAGGCCTAGTCGTTTGCCTCTGCTTCTTGCGGGGCAAGAATTTGTCGAGTTAGATCAGCAGAATAAGAAATTTCAAGTCTTTTGTTGATCAGGCGACACCCGGATTTGAACTGGGGATAAAGGATTTGCAGTCCCCCGCCTTACCACTTGGCCATGCCGCCAAATCTGATCCAAAAAAAAATGGATAATATTTTTATCCATCCATATTCTATTACTAATTTTTTTTTGATCTTGAATCTCATTGTACTTATCCCTTTTCAAAAATTAATCCCTATTTTTTATTGGATCCAGTTTAGATTATTCTCTTCGATTGATTGTATCTCAAAAGACACACTGCTTAAAAACTTCCCTTCTCCTTCTATTGAAAAGAGAAAAAATAGATTTCCGGTCACAGACCGAAAAATTCAGGGCAAATTGGAACCATTAACTATTTTTACTTTAGAATTAGTGAACGGTTCTTAAATTTGTATCTCAAATTGTGTTTCTTTAATGGTATAACAAAATCAAATTGATTTACGACTAATCAGTATCAATTATTTTCAATAATCAATCCTTTTCGATTTCAATTATAACAAAATATATGTGTATATGTAAACCCCAGAACAGAAATTGTTACACAGATACCGAATTGGGTCTTTCTCTTATGTACATATCCCTATAGAGAATTATCGTGCTTAAATTTTTCATTGAATATTTTGAATAGAAAATGGGAATTATGATATAGTGCGACCTGACTTCTGTTGCCACAAGTAAAATTACGATAAAAGATGCGATATGCGGATAGGTATATCGGCATGTACTTAATAAATACTACTCCTATTACTATTACGCAATTCAATCGTATTCT